TGGAGAGATACTCTTTCAGCAATCGAGTCACAGGTATCTAACATATTCATACCTAAGGATTTTCCACAAAGTGGTGACGAAACGGATAACTTGTACAAATCTTTCCATTTTCCAAGTCGATCCGATCCATTCGTTCGTAGAGCTATTTACTCGATCGCAGACATTTCTGGAACACCTCTAACAGAGGGAGAAATAGTCAATTTGGAAAGAACTTATTGTCAACCTCTTTCAGATATGAATCTATCTGATTCAGAAGGGAAGAACTTGTATCAGTCTCTCAATTTCAATTCAAACATGGGTTTGATTCACAATCTATGTTCTGAGAAATATTTACCACCCAAAAGGGGGAACAAAGAGAGTCGTTGGCTAAAGAAAAAATGCGCTCAGCAAAAGCGGATGGATAGAACCTTTCAACGAGATAGTGCTTTTTCAACTCGCTCAAAATGGAATCTCTTCCAAACATATCTGCCATGGGCCTTTACTTCCCAAGGGTACAGATATCTAAAGCCTCTATTTTTACAAATTTGTTCAGACCTATTGTGGAGACTAAAGAGCAAAAACAAGTTTGTATCCATTTTTATGGATAGTGTATCCATTTTTATTGATATTATTAGTGATATTAGTGAGGTAGCAGTTACAAAAGGGCGAATTAAACAGATTCAATTTTGTCTTACAAAATGGAAGAGGCAATATACTCTGATAAGGAAGATTCAGAGGAAGATAAGTAAGATTCAGAGGAAGATAAGTACGATTCAGAGGAAGTGTTGGCATAAGTTTGTTCTGTCCCATGGCCTGATTCCTCCAAAAAATAAGCCACCATTGAGATCGACACAGCTGAGATCGGAAAATCTTCGGGAGTTCCTCTCTGCAATCTTTTTCCTTCTTCTTGTGGCTGGAAGTCTCGTTGTGGTACATCTTTACGTTGTTTTCTCGATCGCTAGTGAGTTACAGACAGAGTTCAAAACGGTCAAATCTTTGATAATGGAATCATCTATGCTTGAGATTGAGGTGGGAAAACTTCTGGATAGGTATCCTCTATCTGAATCGAATTCTTTCGGGTTGTTCAGGTTAACTAATCTCTTTCTAGGTGCTCTGCAAAAGATGTTCTTGCGTAATGCTGATGGAATACGCTTTAATAAGAAGAAAAATTGGAAGAAAAAGCTCGTCGAGATCATCGATCTCATAAGTATGCCCTTCGATCCACTCGCTTTTTCGATAAATACGAGATATCTAAGTCATACAAGTAAAGAGATCTATTCAGTGCTAAGAAAAAGGAGCGGGTATTGGATTGATGAAACGATAGAAGACTGGGCCGCAAACAGTGATTGGGTTGAGGATGAAGAAAGAGAAGTCTTGATTCAGTTCTCCACCTTAACGCCAGAAAAAAGGATTGATCGAATTTTATGGAGTCTGACTCAGAGTGATCATTTCTCAAAGAATGACTTTGATTCTCCAATGATGGAACAACCGGGAGAAATTTACTTAGGAAACTTAATTGACCTTCATAACAAGGATCTACTAAATTATGAGTTCGATACATCCTCTTTAGCAGAAAGACGGCTATTCCTTGCTCATTATCAGACAATCACTTATGCACAAACCCCGTCTGGGGCTAATAGTGTTCATGTCCCATCTGATCTACAACCCTTTTCGCTCCGCTTAGCTGTAACCCCCTCTCGGGGTATTTTAGTGATAGGTTCTATAGGAATTGGACGATCCTATTTGGTCAAATACCTAACGAAAAACTCCTATCTTCCTTTCATTACGATATTTCTGGACAAGTTCCGGGATACAGTTTTTCGTTTTGCTGATGATGATGATGACAGTGATGCCAGTGATGATGAGATCGAGATTTTTATTGATGCTCGTGACCCTATTGAGGCTATTAATCAAGATATTCATGTTTTTGACGATATGGATATTGATTTTGATCCTAGTATCTATAGTTTTGAGGAGAGAGATGCTCATGACGATAAGATTAATATGGAGCTGGAACAGCTAACTAGGATGGATGCACTAACTGAGGAGATGGACACGGTGTGGCGCGTAGCCCAATTTTATATCAGCCTTCAAATCGAATTAACAAAAGCAATCTCTCCTTGCATAATATGGATTCCAAACATTCATGAGCTGCATTTTAGGGATTCGGGTTCCTTCTCCCTCGAGCTATTAGTGAACCTTCTCTCCTGGGATTGTGAAAGATCTTCCACTGGAAATAGTCTTGTTATTGCTTCGACCCATTTTCCCCAATTCGTGGATCCCTCTCTAATAGCTCCGCATAGATTAGATACGTGCATTAAGGTACGAAGGCCTCTTATTCCACAACAACGAAAGCACTTTTTCACTCTTTCATATACTAGGGGATTTCGCTTGGAAAAAAAAGCGTTCCAGGCTAATGGATTCGCGGCCATAACCATGGGTTCCAATGCACAAGATCTTATAGCACTTACCAATGAGGCCCTATCGATTAGTATTTCACATGGGAAATCGATTATAGACG